AAAAACGTTCGATTTTTTAGCATTGAGAAAATTTAATTGTGGCGCAATAGAGCTTTTTAGGTTCTTTTTTTGGGGGTCATTTAGGGCAATGTAACATATATATATATATAATGCGGATGGCTAACCCATAATTCAACTTGTTAGTCTGGACGCCCTCGAACCTTCCTTGCTTTTGGGGTTTGACAAGGAGAACAGGATTCGCTGGGCGTAGGGGGTAAGGGGGTTTGTCGCGCGTAAACCGAAAGGGGGGGCATCTATATCAGGGTAAGTTGAAGAAAGACAGATACGTTATGCACCTGATAGAGTATAATGTAATTCTTAAGTTATGTCTTTTAATCATTAACCTAATTTACCCATGCAAGAAAATGTACCACCTTAAGATGTTACTTGAGCCTGCACTCTGAGATGTAATTGAAAGGTAACCAAAAAAAGAGAACGTTATGCATTTGGAAGGATGCCCGCATGTGGGGTTGGTGAAACGTATGTATTTACACCAATAATCATATGCCAGTATACCTCACCAGTAGGGGATAACACATGCCATGCCCGTGAAATGGGAATCAGATGCAAGGAATAATTCACAATTTACCGTATCTCCATAATATGTCCCTGATTCTATCATGGGTAATATGCCTTACATGACAAGGTTGGTGGTCTCTTACTGCATTAAGATTATCTCAGTAAATCCTAGTTGGTGAATTCAAGGAGATGTTGGGAGCGATATTTAGGGGAACAACCTATAACCCGGGTCTAGATAAATCTATCCTGAGTTTTAATAATATGCTTATGCACGTCTTAGACGTTAGTACTTGCTTTTAGGTTAAAATAGATGAATGGTGATAATACATATATAACCCTACTGCATGCATAAAATTGGTTTATGCACGTCTTAGATGTTAGTACTTGCTTTTAGGTTAAAATAAACGTATGGTGATAATACATAGTTATATATCACCTACATGACACGAGTACATATATCCGGGGCGCGGAGGGGCGGGGCGCGCGCCCGTAACCATATTGGTCCACCAGAAAATAGTTTAATTTTAGAATCCTGGCTTTGGGAGCCAGGGGTGGGAGTTAAAATCTCCTTTTTCTGGGCGCTAGGAGGGGGTTTAACCCTCGATCTTCGGATTACAAGACCGATGCTTTAAGACTAAGCTACTAGGGCAAGCTCATTTTAATGCTTTATTCTCTGCTCAGCCAGCAAGCGGGGTGAGAAGGAGGAATAATGCAAAGTATAGAACTGAAGCGACTTGGCCAATGATGATGTATGGGTGTTCTACAGGTATACCCCCAATTCATGTTAGGATAATCATATCTGCTACCAAGGTTCAGAACAAGAACTGGGTAATTGGTCGGAAGGTTAGTCCTCGTTGCTTTGAGGTATGTAAGATTGGGACCACTAAAAGTACTAGAATGCTAAATAATAGTGCTAAAACTCCCCCTAGTTTATTAGGGATAGACCGGAGGATGGCGTAGGCAAACAAGAAGTATCACTCGGGCTGAATGTGTGGAGGGGTGACCAGGGGATTTGCTGGGGTAAAATTCTCTGGGTCGCCGAGCAGAGTAGGGGAGAATAGGGTGAGGGATGTAAGAGCTAATAGTATTAGGACGAAGCCAAGAAGGTCTTTATAGGAGAAGTAGGGGTGGAATGAGATTTTATCCGCGTCGGAGTTCAACCCAGCGGGGTTGTTTGACCCTGTTTCGTGTAGGAATAACAAGTGAAGAACGGTTGCACCGGCGATGACGAAGGGGAACAAGAAGTGGAAGGCGAAGAACCGCGTTAGTGTTGCGTTATCTACTGAGAAGCCTCCTCAAATTCATTGGACAAGGGTGTCACCCATATAAGGCACCGCTGATAGGAGATTAGTAATGACAGTGGCACCTCAGAAGGACATTTGACCTCATGGGAGTACATAGCCTACAAAGGCGGTCATCATAACCAGAAGAAGTAGGACAACTCCAATGTTTCAGGTTTCTTTGTAGAGGTAAGATCCATAATAAAGGCCACGAGCAATGTGTATGTAAATACAGATGAAGAAAAAGGATGCCCCGTTGGCATGTATATTTCGGATAAGTCAGCCGTAGTTGACGTCTCGGCAAATGTGGGTAACGGATGAAAATGCTGTGGAGATGTCAGAGGTGTAGTGTATGGCCAGGAATAATCCGGTTAGGATTTGGGTAATTAAGCATAATCCTAGCAGGGATCCGAAGTTTCATATTGCTGAAATATTTGATGGTGTTGGAAGGTCAACTAGCGCATCATTAGCGATTTTTATCAGTGGGTGGGTTTTTCGTAGGCTTGCCATTATTGTTCCTGTAGTTGAATTACAACGGTGGTTCTTCAAGTCACTAGTCTCGGTTAAAGTCTGAGCGGGAACCATGACTTACTTTGTGTCTTTGTTATTAATAGCCCTAATTATAGGACTGATTGCTGTTGCGTCCAATCCCACTCCATATTTTGCTGCTTTAGGTTTAATGGTAGCGGCTGGGGTTGGATGTGGGGTATTGATTGGCAGTGGGGGGCCCTTCTTGTCCTTGGTTCTTTTCTTAATCTACTTGGGGGGGATGTTGGTTGTATTTGCGTACTCGGCAGCACTGGCCGCCGAGCCTTTTCCAGAGGCCTGGGGAAGTCGCTCGGTAATGGGGTACGTGCTGGTTTACTTTCTAGGGGTGGTGGTGATGGGGGGATTGTTTTGAGGGGGGTGACATGAGGGTTCTTGGGCAGCCATTGATGAGTTGAAGGAATTCTCTGTTCTGCGAGGGGATGTTGGGGGTGTGGCTATAATATACTCTTTTGGGGGAATAATATTAGTTATTTGTGCTTGGGTGTTGCTCTTAACCTTGCTCGTTGTGTTGGAATTAACTCGGGGTTTAAGCCGTGGGACACTTCGAGCGGTTTAAATAATAATTAGGCTAATTGCTAAGATCATGGTTAGAAGGAAGATAGTCAAGAACTTCTTGATTGTTCCTCGTGAAATATTGGCCACTGTTTGGGCTAGAATTATTTGGGTAAGAGTAATCGATTTTGGGCCGGTAATTTCGAGCCAGGTTTGATCAAGTTTAGTAGCAGTTGATTGTCCGAGGACCAGACTAGCTTTTGGGGAGAGTCGGTGCATTAGTGAAGGGAAGTACCCCAATATGTTCGAGAAGTGGTGAGGGGAGGTTTTATAGGCAGTTTTATAGGGGGTATTGGTTTTGGCTGCAAGCTCTATGGCAACAAGTAGACCGGTAACGGCAACTATCAAGGCCGCCACCTTTAGGGCAGTAGGCATGGTCATAACTGGTGTCTTCATGGGGAGAAAGTTACATGTAATAATAAGTCCCGCAGTAATGCTTCCCCAGGCAAGTCGTTTAATAGGTTGGACTATAAGTGGGTTATCTTCATTGATAGGTGATAGTGGGAGGAATCGTGGAGATCCCATGGTTACGAAGTATACGACCCGGAAGCTGTACACTGCTGTAAAGGAGGTGGCGATGAGTGTAAGGACAAGGGCCCAGGCGTTAAGGTAGGAAGTGTTGAGGGCTTCAATGATGGCATCTTTTGAGAAGAATCCGGCGAGGAAGGGGGTGCCTGCTAGGGCTAGGCTTCCAATTGTAAGGCAGGTTGAGGTAATGGGTAAGAGTTTGTGGAGGCCACCCATCTTTCGAATGTCTTGCTCGTCATTCAGGCTATGAATAATAGAGCCTGAGCAAAGGAAGAGTATAGCTTTAAAGAATGCGTGTGTACAGATATGGAGGAATGCTAGTTGTGGTTGGTTTAGTCCAATCGTAACCATTATAAGTCCAAGCTGGCTGGATGTTGAGAAGGCGACAATTTTCTTGATGTCATTTTGGGTAAGCGCGCAAGTGGCTGTATAGAGGGTGGTAAGGGCCCCTAAACACAAGCAGGTTGACAATGCTAGTTTATTATTCTCTATTAATGGGTGTAGGCGAATCAACAGGAAAATGCCTGCAACTACCATAGTGCTAGAGTGGAGTAGCGCGGATACTGGCGTCGGGCCCTCTATGGCGGACGGAAGTCATGGGTGTAGGCCAAACTGGGCCGACTTTCCCGTTGCTGCAAGGATGAGCGCAATTAGTGGAGTTGTCATGTCGTAGTCTTTTGATAAAGCAAATACTTGCTGTATCTCTCAAGAGTTGAGGTTTATGGCAAATCAAGCCATGGCTAGAATTAGCCCAATATCTCCGACACGGTTATAAATCACGGCCTGGAGGCTTGCGGTGTTAGCGTCCGCTCGCCCATGTCACCAGCCAATGAGTAGAAAAGATATAATGCCAACTCCCTCTCAGCCAATAAATAGTTGAAATAAATTATTAGCTGTAACAAGAATAATTATGGCTACTAGGAATAGTAGTAAATATTTGAAGAACCGATTTATATAAGGGTCAGAGTGCATATATCACAGTGCGAATTCTAGAATAGATCATGTTACGAAAAGGGCAATAGGGGTGAAAATAAGGGAGTAGTGATCAAACTTAAAGCTAATATTAGCATCAAATATCTGTGTATTTATCCACTGCCAGTTTGTAGTAATGTTCTCTGCTCCTTGGGTCAGGTAAATTACAAGTGGTAGTAGACTTACGAAGAATGCTGTACTGACGGCAGTTTTTACGTAGGTATCTGCTCAGTGGAGTTCCTGGGGCTTTGGGCTTAATGTCATGAGAAGGGGTAAAATAAGAATTGTAATGATTAGAAGGAATGATGAGGACATGACTAGGGTTGTTGGGGTCATAGCTTCCGCTTGGATTTGCACCAAGAGTTTTTGGTTCCTAAGACCAACGGATGAGCTATTATCCTTCAGAAGCGTAAAGAAGCCGAGGATTTTAACCTCGGGGCATAAGTATTAGCAGCACTTATTGATTTCTGTCCTTCCTTGGTGAGTAAGGGGGTTTTAACCCCTGTCTTCAGAATCACAATCTGATATTTTGATTAAACTATACTTACTAATAACATCAGCCCCACATAAGTTCTGGTTTCATTACGAGGAGAAGCACTGGAATGAGGTGAAGAGCTATAAGTAGGTGTTCTCGGGTGTGGAAAGGTGAGAGCTTCACGATATGATGTGGTGTGGGACCACGTTGAGACATTAAGAACATGTAGAGGGAGTAGGCCGCAGTAATTAATGTACCTAATCCGGTAAGTGCAATAGTCCAAGGGGACCAGCTAAAGAGAGTTGTGATGATCATAAGCTCCCCTATTAGATTAGGAAGTGGTGGGAGTGCGAGGTTGGCTAAGTTTGCAATGAATCATCAGACAGCTGTTAACGGAAAAATTACCTGTAGGCCTCGAGCGAGAATTATAGTTCGACTATGGGTTCGTTCGTAAGCTGTGTTGGCCAAACAGAATAGCATTGAGGAGACTAGGCCGTGGGCAATTATAAGGATGATTGCTCCTGTAAAGCCCCATGGGGTTTGGACTAGAATTCCTCCTGCCACAAGACCCATGTGACTCACAGAGGAGTAGGCAATTAGTGATTTAAGATCAGTTTGCCGTAGGCAGATAGACCCGGTTATAATAATACCTCAAAGTGCCAAGATAATGAACGGGTAGATTAGGCCTTTAGAGAGTGGGTCTAGCATTATTATTATACGTATTATTCCGTACCCTCCTAGTTTTAGAAGGACTGCCGCTAGAATTATTGATCCTGCAACGGGGGCTTCTACGTGTGCTTTTGGTAACCATAGATGTACACCATAAAGGGGCATTTTTACTAGGAAGGCGATTAAGCAGCCTGCTCATCAAATTTTATGGCTTCAGGAATCTACAAGTATAGGAGGGGTATATTGAATAATTAGCAGGGACAGAGTCCCTGTGGACTGTTGGAGGAGGAGTAGAGCTACTAAAAGAGGTAGGGACCCGGCTAGAGTATAAAACAAAAAATAGGTACCCGCGTTGAGGCGCTCAGTTTGATTCCCTCAACGGGTAATGATGATAAGGGTAGGGATGAGAGTGGCTTCAAATATGATATAAAACATAATGATCTCTGTAGCGCCGAAGGCCATGATCAAGAAAGCCTGCAGTGAAGTGAGAAGTGTAATGTATAGGCGTTGACGTGCAATAGGCTCAGGGTTAATATGATTCTGGCTGGCTAAGATTATTAAAGGGAGGAGCCAGCATGTCAACACTAAGAGGGGTGTAGATAAGGGGTCTGTGGCCAAGTAGGCATTGGATGAAGTTCATCCGGTCTCTGAAGTTCAGCCAAACCAAGTGAGGCTTGCAAGGGCAATTAAGAGGCTCTGAGCAGCGGCAGTTGTTCATACCCATTTAGCGGAAGTCAGTCAAATTGTCGGAAATATCATAATCGTGGGGATTAGAACTTTTAGCATTGTAGGAGATTAAGGTTTTGCAAGCGATCAGTGCCGTGGGTTCGGGCTGTGGCTACTAAGAGTGCAAGGCCCGTACTTGCTTCACAAGCGGAAAAAGCTAATAGTAATATAGGGGCCGTAGAGAAGCTTGTTGATTCGAATTGTAGTGTCCATAGGGCTAGTGCAATAAAAAGGGAGAGTATTATTCCCTCTAAGCATAGGAGCGCAGAAAGCAGATGCGTACGGTGGAATGCTAATCCTATTAAGCCTAAAACAAATGCTGAGGTAAAGCTAAAGTGTACTGGTGTCATAAGGGGGCCGTGGACTTGAACCACAATTTTCTGAGCCGAAATCAGAGGTCTTCTTTAGACTAGCCCTCTATTCTGCTCATTCTAGGCCCCCTTGAGTCCACTCGTAAATTAATCCGAGGGTTAGTAGGATCAGGACAGTGGTGGCTCAGAAGAAAGTTCCGGTTGGGCTATGGAGTTGATCCCCTCACGGCAGAGGGAGGAGGAGGGCAATCTCTAGGTCGAATAAAAGGAATAGGATTGCTACCAAAAAGAATCGTAGAGAAAATGGTAATCGGGCTGATCCTAGCGGGTCAAATCCACATTCATAAGGGGAGAGCTTCTCTGCATCTGGGTTCATCTGTGGTAGTCAGAAAGATACAACTGCTAAGATGGATGACAGGGCTACAGCAATAATAAAAATAGTTGTAATTAAATTCATTATCTTTCCTTGGGGTTTAACCAAGACTAAATGATTGGAAGTCACTTGTACTAACTTTAATACTAGAAAGATATGAGCCTCATCAATAGATTGACACGTAAAGGAATAATCAGACCACGTCTACAAAGTGTCAGTATCAAGCAGCGGCTTCAAAGCCGAAGTGGTGTTCGGATGTAAAGTGGTATTGAATTTGGCGGAGAAGACATACGGCTAAGAAGGTTGAGCCAATAATAACATGTAGTCCGTGGAATCCAGTGGCTACAAAGAATGTTGAGCCATATACTCCGTCAGCAATCGTAAAAGGTGCTTCGTAGTATTCTATTGCCTGGAGGGCAGTAAAATAGAATCCCAATAGGATCGTAAGTGCAAGGGACTGAATGGCTTGCTTTCGTTCACCTTCTATAATGCTGTGATGGGCTCATGTGACTGTTACCCCAGATGCTAGAAGTACGGCTGTGTTAAGGAGGGGCACTTCAAAGGGGTCTAATGTAGTGATTCCTGCGGGGGGTCAGCACCCACCTAGCTCGGGTGTTGGGGCTAGGCTTGAGTGGTAGAAGGCTCAGAAGAAGCCCAAGAAGAAAAACACTTCAGAGGTAATGAATAGAATTATCCCGTACCGCAGTCCTTTCTGCACTGGCGGTGTATGGTGACCTTGAAAGGTCCCTTCTCGGATGACATCACGTCACCACTGAAATATTGTAAGGAGCAACAGGACTAATCCAAGGGTTATTAGTGTTACTGAGTGGAAATGGAACCAGATCGCTAGGCCGGATGTCATTAGTAAGGCACCGACGGCTCCGGTTAGTGGTCATGGGCTAGGATCAACCATATGATATGCATGCGCTTGGTGGGCCATTAAACGTTTTCCTGTAGGTATAGGCTTAGGAGTAGTACAAACACGTAGGCTTGAATTATTGCCACTGCAACCTCTAGAAGTGTTAGAAGGAATAAGACAGTGGCTGTAAGGATTGCTACGGTTGGTATTATGGGTAATAAAACAAATACGGCTGTGGCAATAAGTTGAATGAGAAGATGGCCTGCAGTTAAGTTGGCTGTAAGTCGGACTCCAAGGGCTAGTGGTCGAATAAATAGGCTAATTGTCTCAATAATGATAAGTACAGGAATTAAAGGAATGGGGGTCCCTTCGGGGAGTAGGTGTCCGAGGGCAACTGTTGGTTGGTTTCGTATGCCAATAATAACTGTAGCAAGCCATAGAGGCACAGCAAGCCCTATATTTAGTGATAGCTGTGTTGTTGGGGTAAAGGTATATGGCAGAAGGCCTAGTATGTTAATGGTAATAAGGAATACTATTAATGAGGTTAAGATTAAGGCTCATTTATGTCCTCCTATATTCAAAGGCATTAGTAGCTGATTAGTGAAGCGGTTGATAAATCATGCTTGAAGCGTGGTGAGTCGGCTATTTATTCAGCGAGATGAGGGGGTGGGAAATAATACTCATGGAAGTGCGATTGCAATAGCGATGAGTGGAATTCCCAGAAAAGAGGGGCTTGCGAACTGGTCAAAGAAGCTTGCTATCATGGTCAGTTTCAGGAGTCGGTTTTATGTTTTTCTTCACTTATTGGGGCTGGTTCATTAGGTGTTACGTGGTTTAAAACTTTAGTTGGGATAATGGTAAGGAAGATGAACCATGAGAACACCAGGATTGCGAATCAGGGGCTAGGGTTAAGTTGAGGCATGTCACTAGAGGTGGTCGGTAGGCACCAAACTTTGGCTTAAAAGGCCAACGCTTTGTCCAATAATTAGCTTCCTAGTGAGGCGTCTTCTAGTATTAGTGTGGATCAGCTCTCAAAATGTTTCAATGGGACAGCCTCAACTACAATAGGCATAAAGCTGTGGTTTGCTCCACAAATCTCAGAGCATTGTCCATAGAACACACCTGGTCGTGAGGCAATAAAGGCGGTTTGATTCAATCGTCCAGGTACTGCGTCCATTTTAACACCGAGAGATGGGATGGCTCAGGAGTGTAATACGTCCTCGGCGGATACTAGAACACGAATTGGTGATTCTATTGGAACTACTATCCGATGGTCTGTTTCTAGAAGTCGGAATTGTCCTGGTGTTAGATCTTGAGTGGGGATTATATACGAATCGAACCCTAGGTCTTCATAATCTGTATATTCGTAGCTTCAATATCACTGGTGTCCCATGGCTTTAATCGTTAAGTGGGGGTCATTAACCTCGTCTATAAGGTATAAAATTCGAAGGGAGGGGAGGGCAATCAGGACTAGAATTACTGCTGGTAAAACTGTTCAAACAATCTCGATCTCTTGAGAATCTAAAATATATTTGTTGGTGAGTTTTGTTGAAACTATTGCGATGATAATATAGAGCACCATTGTGCTAATTAAAAACACAATTATTAGGGCGTGGTCGTGGAAGTGAAGAAGTTCTTCTATAACGGGTGATGCCGCGTCTTGAAATCCTAGCTGTGTGGGGTGTGCCATTAAGATAAGACATACAGGAGTTTAACCTGTAATTTCACCTCGACAAGGTGATGTAATATTCATATTTTACTAATGTCTCCAGAAGAAAGTGACAGAGTGGTTATGTGACTGGCTTGAAACCAGTACATGGGGGTTCAATTCCTCCCTTTCTCGTTAGTTTGATTGAACTTGAACAAATGCTGGTTCCTCGAATGTATGGTATGGTGGAGGGCAGCCGTGAAGTCATTCTACATTGGTCATAGTTAGTTCTACTGAGGATACTTCCCGTTTGGCGGCAAAGGCTTCTCATAGAATAAACAAGAACATAATTACCGCTACTAAGGAGACGAGTGAGCCAATGGATGATACTGTATTTCACAGAGCGTAAGCATCTGGGTAGTCAGAATATCGTCGTGGCATTCCTGCTAGACCTAGGAAGTGCTGGGGGAAGAACGTGAGGTTCACACCGATAAATATTACAGCAAAATGGATCTTTGTTCAAGTATCATTTAGGGTGTATCCTGAGAATAATGGGAATCAGTGAACAAATGCTGCTATAATAGCGAACACAGCTCCTATTGATAAGACATAGTGGAAATGGGCAACAACATAGTATGTATCGTGGAGAACAATGTCAAGTGATGAATTGGCGAGAACAATCCCTGTTAGTCCACCAACTGTAAAGAGGAAAATAAAGCCTAGGGCCCATAGCATTGGAGTTTCTCATTTAATTGAGCCTCCGTGGAGTGTGGCAAGTCAGCTAAATACTTTTACACCGGTTGGGATGGCAATAATCATTGTTGCAGATGTGAAGTAGGCACGGGTGTCTACGTCTATTCCAACAGTAAACATATGGTGGGCCCATACAATAAATCCTAGGAGGCCAATGGCCATCATAGCTCAAACTATTCCTATGTAACCGAATGGTTCTTTTTTACCAGCATAATAGGCTACAACATGTGAAATAATTCCAAACCCGGGTAAAATGAGAATATAGACCTCTGGATGACCGAAGAATCAGAATAAATGTTGATATAAAATAGGATCCCCTCCTCCTGCCGGGTCAAAGAATGTAGTATTTAAGTTACGGTCAGTGAGAAGCATAGTAATACCAGCAGCTAGAACGGGCAGGGACAGGAGCAGAAGAACGGCAGTTACAAGTACGGCCCATACGAAGAGGGGCGTTTGATACTGAGAGATTGCTGGGGGTTTCATATTAATAATTGTGGTGATGAAATTAACCGCCCCTAGAATTGATGATACACCTGCTAGGTGGAGGGAGAAGATTGTAAGGTCAACTGATGCGCCTGCGTGGGCTAGATTACCTGCAAGTGGAGGGTAAACAGTTCATCCTGTTCCAGCTCCGGCTTCAACGCCAGAAGAGGCCAGCAGCAGGAGGAACGATGGGGGTAAGAGTCAGAAGCTTATGTTGTTCATTCGTGGAAATGCTATGTCAGGTGCTCCGATCATTAGAGGCACAAGTCAGTTCCCAAATCCACCAATGAGAATTGGCATTACTATAAAGAAAATTATTACGAAGGCGTGAGCAGTAACAATAACATTATAGATTTGATCATCACCTAGAAGTGAGCCAGGTTGACTTAGTTCAGCTCGAATAAGGAGGCTTAAAGCGGTTCCCACCATTCCGGCTCAGGCACCAAATACTAAATAAAGGGTACCAATGTCTTTGTGGTTTGTAGAAAAGAATCAGCGTGTAATTGCCACAGGTAGGGTAGCCGAGTGCCCAGGCGGTGGGTTGTAGCCCCGAAGACAGAGGTTCAAGTCCTCTTCCTATCAAGCCCCGTGGTGGAGTACCACGTTGGATTGCAAATCCAGAGACGCAGATTAATACCCTGCCGGGGCTTTCCCGCCTTACCCGGCAAACGGCGGGAAAGTAGATGGATGCTCGCTGGCTTGAGCGCTTAGCTGTTAACTAAGAGTTTGTAGGATCGAGGCCTTCCCATCTAGAAAGGCCTTAGTTTAACAAAAACATTTGATTTGCATTCAGAAGATGCAAGATAAACTCTTGTAGGTCTTATCAGGGGCTAGAAGATTTTCACTTCTGCTTAGAGCTTTGAAGGCTCTTGGTCTAATGCTATCCTAAGCCCCTAAGTAACAAGTGTTACAATGGTGGGGGTAATGGGCAAGAGGCCTAGAGCCACAATGGTAAAGAAGGCTAGGGGGATTGAGGCCTGGGTTGTTTGGGTCCGCCACGGAGTTGTTGCGGTGGCAGTGTTAGGGGAGATGGTAAGAGTTATTGCGTAGCAGAGTCGTAAATAAAAGTAGAGACTAATGAGGGCGGCGAGGGCCATGATTGTTGCAGTAAGGGGGAGGTCTTGTTTCGTCAGCTCTTGTAAAATTAATCACTTTGGCATAAACCCAGTAAGTGGGGGGAGGCCCCCTAGTGATAGTAACACTAGGGCGGCTGTAGCCGTTAGAAGTGGGCTCTTTGATCATGTGGTTGCTAGGGTGCTGACTTTTGTGGTGTATGAAAGCTTTAGTGTTAGGAATGCTGCGGAGGTCATTAAAATATAGGTTATTAATGCGAGGAGGGTAAGCTGTGGGGCATGTTGAAGTACAATGATTATCCAGCCCATGTGTGCGATTGAGGAGTAGGCTAAAATTTTCCGCAATTGGGTTTGGTTTAGCCCACCTCAGCCGCCCACTAGGGTAGACATGAGTCCGAGGGATGTGAGAAGGAGTGGGTCAAAGGCTTGCGCCGTTTGAATGATAAGGGCAAGCGGGGCAAGCTTCTGCCAGGTAGAGAGAATCAATCCCGTCAGCAAGTCTAATCCTTGCATCACCTCGGGTATTCAGAAATGCATGGGGGCTAGTCCGATTTTAAGTGCTAGGGCGGCAAGAACTATTGCGGTGGCAATCGGGTCCGATATGTTAGTTATACTTCATTCTCCTGTAATTCACGCATTAGTTGTGCTCGCAAAGAGGATTACGGCGGCTGCGGTAGCTTGAGTAAGGAAGTATTTGGTAGTAGCCTCCACCGCGCGGGGGTGATGATGCTGTGCTATTAAGGGGACAATCGCTAGGGTGTTGATCTCTAGCCCTATTCAGGCCAGTAACCAGTGGGAGCTGGCAAAGGTGAGGGCAGTCCCTAGGCCGAGGCTAGACAAAAGTGTGGCTAAAACATAAGGGTTCATTGATGGAGGAGGGATTCTAACCGTCATGTTCGGGGTATGGGCCCGAAAGCTTATTTAGCTGACCCCATCATAGAAAGTGGTGCAGAGGAAGCACAAAGAGTTTTGATCTCTTAGGCATGGGTTCGACCCCCTTCTTTCTAAGAACTGAGGGGATTTTAGCCCCTGTAAGCCACTCTATCAAAGTGGTCCCTGAGCACTCGGGCACAGTTCCTAAATTAGAGCTGTGGAGGGAGGCCGGCCAGTGCAATAGGGAGTGATACATGTCATAACACGAGAGCTAGTGTTAAGGGGAGGAAGTTCTTTCAGACTAAGTGCATAAGCTGGTCATACCGGAAACGAGGGTAGGAGGCTCGCACCCATAGGAATACCACAGATAAAAGTGCGGCTTTGATCATTAAGCCAATCGTAGTGAGCTCGGGTACGGCTGGAAAATATGATGTCCCTAAAAAGAGTACGGCTGAGAGGGTGTTTATTAGTAAGATGTTGGCGTACTCTGCAAGAAAAAACAAGGCAAAGGGACCCCCTGCGTACTCTACGTTAAAACCTGAGACCAATTCTGACTCACCTTCGGTTAGGTCAAAGGGCGCCCGATTGGTTTCTGCAAGGGTCGAGATGTACCATATCGCGGCTAGTGGCCAGGCAGGGATAAGTAGTCATACGCTTTCTTGGGCTGTATTAAAGGTCTGTAGGGTGTAGCCTCCAGAAAAGATAATTACCGAGAGGAGGATGAGTCCAAGGCTTACCTCATACGAAATTGTCTGGGCAACGGCCCGTAGGGCACCAATAAGTGCGTACTTCGAATTAGATGCTCATCCTGAGCCAAGAATGGAGTAGACCGCAAGGCTTGACAATGCTAGAATGAATAGAACACCTAAATTAAGGTTAATAACTGGGTGAGGTATAGGCATGGGGGCTCACAGGGTGAGGGCAAGGGTTAGCGCAAGAATGGGGGTGGCCAAGAATAAGAATGGGGATGATGTAGAGGGGCGGACGGGCTCTTTAATAAATAGCTTAACTCCGTCAGCGATAGGTTGAAGTAGGCCATAAGGTCCTACTACATTAGGCCCCTTCCGTAGTTGCATGTATCCTAATACCTTTCGTTCAAGCAGTGTCAGGAATGCTACTGCAAGCAGGACGGGGACAATATAGGCGAGCGGGTTGACTAGGTGGGTTATCAAGGTGTTAAGCATAAACTGGGGAGAGGATTTGAACCTCTGGTTTTAAGGGCTTAGGCCTTATGCAATTTACCATGCTCTGCCACCCCAGTATGCCCTTATCTTGAGCGGCAGGGGTTTTGGCCCTCCCTTATTTAATTTATTTGTTTTCATGAATTAGGGGTGGGGCATGCGTAAAGTATGGGCCCCTCTTTTCCGATCCTTTCGTACTAGGAAAAGTAGCGTTACAGATAGAAACTGACCTGGATTGCTCCGGTCTGAACTCAGATCACGTAGGACTTTAATCGTTGAACAAACGAACCCTTAATAGCGGCTGCACCACCAGGATGTCCTGATCCAACATCGAGGTCGTAAACCCCCTCGTCGATATGGGCTCTGGGAGAGGATTGCGCTGTTATCCCTAGGGTAACTTGGTTCGTTGATCGGCCTTATTAGCCGGATCATTATTGGTCAGATGTTCTGCGGCTTCAAGATGTTTCTTTTAGCTTTAGGGGTATCGGCCTAGTCCACTCGGAGGCTTGCTTTTCCTCCGCGGTCGCCCCAACCGAAGGTAAAACTCCAAGGCCACTAAGTTTTTGCCTTTTATGGAGTCGTTTGACGTGGTTGAAGTTTGTACCTTAAGCTCCAAAGGGTCTTCTCGTCTTGTAAGATTATACCCGCTTCTGCACGGATAGATCAATTTCACCGACTGGAAGGGGGAGACAGTTAAGCCCTCGTCTAGCCATTCATACAGGTCTCTATTTAAAAGACAAGTGATTGCGCTACCTTTGCACGGTCAATATACCGCGGCCGTTGAACCCGTAGTCACTGGGCAGGCTGGACCTCCTATACTTTATGTTGCAGGAGGCGATGTTTTTGGTAAACAGGCGAGGCTTGTGTTTGCCGAGTTCCTTCCCCTTCTTTTAGTCTTTCCCCTGATATGCCACCCCAGTGTAGGGTTAACGATGAAGTAGCTGTGAGTTCTTCTTGAGGTCTTTATTATTCACAATTCCCTCTTTGGTTGGGCTCGTTAAGTTCCAGTGGTTAGTCCGATCTGGTTTACACTTGTGGCGGGAGAAGATCGTCTTCTTGTTACTCATTTTAGCATAATCTCATCCATATGGGTATGGATTGGCCTAATATAGCTAGGGGAGTAAGATTTTTTATCGGGATAATAAATCTCCTTCTGTCCGAGCTTTAACGCTTTCTGTTTAGATGGCTGCTTTCAGGCCCACTAGAACAGTATATTTTATTTATTATGATCTTTATCCTCCTGCAAAGGTTGTATCCTTTGTTAAAGGGGCTGTACCCCCTTCAACTAACTCTCGTACGTTTCCATAGTATCTTAACGTTATGTTCCTTGATTAAGGGTGTGCGAGGCTGAACTTCTATTCATTTCTTAGGCAACCAGCTATCACCAGGTTCGGTAGGTCTGTCACTTCTACCCGGAGCTCTTCCCACTCTTTTGCCACAGAGACGGGTTAGCCCTAAATTACATAGGCTGTCTCGGGGTAGCTCACCTGGTTTCGGGGTATCAAACTAAAGATCTCTTCGCTTGAGGGTACTGGCTAAATCATGATGCAAAAGGTACAAGGTCTAGTCTTTGTTTTTCAGTGCTTATATGGGTTGTTTCACTTCTCTTTCAGCTTTCCCTTGCGGTACTCTTTCTATTGCTTTAGGTGAACCTTTTCCGTCTCCCGTACTCAGGTAAAAAAATGGTTTAGTTTGTAAGGTAGGGTTTTGTTTTGTTATAGATATTGTTGAATTATACTGGTGATTAAGCTAGCTAGTTGGCTCAGGGCGATCCAATTTGCATGGATGTCTTCTCGGTGTAAGTGAGGTGCTTAACTAGCTCAGCCACACCCTGAATTTTATCCAAGTGCACCTTCCGGTACACTTACCATGTTACGACTTGCCTCCCCTTGTCAGAGCTTTGGTGTTAGGTAACTTTATTGCATTTCGACAGGGGAGAGTGACGGGCGGTGTGTACGCGTCTCAGAGCCGGGTTCAAAAGGACACGCTGCTCCCTCTTTACTACTAAATCCTCCTTCAAGCACTATTTCATGTTGCATGTCCGTGGTATTCTATAATAGAAAATGTAGCCCATTTCTTCCCGCTTCGTTCGCTACACCTCGACCTGACGTTCTGGGTTGTGCCCATTTTGCTTACTTTTATTGCCTTCACAGGGTAAGCTGACGACGGCGGTATATAGGCTGGGATGGCTAGAAGCGGTGAGGTTTAACGGGGGTTATCGGTTCTAGAACAGGCTCCTCTAGGGGGGTCTGAGGCACCGTCAGGTCCTTTGGGTTTCAAGCTAATGCTCGTAGTACCCGGGCGGACGTCTGGTTGTAGCTGGACGTCTGGGTTTATGACTGAGCATAGTGGGGTATCTAATCCCAGTTTGTTTCTCAGTTTTCGTGGGGTCAGGTGGGCTTTCTTAAAGTTACTTTCGTATATTGGGCTTCGGACTCCTAGAAGCGTATGACAGCCAAAGGGCCATTCGACTTTATTGTTCTGCTATCCTTAACCACCCTTTACGCCGTTGTACTATTAACTAGGGCCTCTCGTTTAACCGCGGTGGCTGGCACGAGTTTTACCGGCCCTCTTAGCTCTGACTGAGTCAAGTTTTCACTTATGGCTTAATATTTATCACTGCTGAATTCCCTTGGGGGTGTGGCTAGGCCTGGCGTCTTGGGCTAAATATTTGTGCCTGATGCCTGCTCCTCGTCCCCGGGCAGGGGATTGAGGGCTTACTCACGGGGCTGCGGAGACTTGCATGTGTAAGTCGGGCTAGAGCTGATAGTAAGGTCGGGACCATGCCTTTGTGCATGCGGAGCTTCTCAGGGCCCATCTTAACATCTTCAGTGTTATGCTTTGTATTAAGCTACGCTAGC